CATCCCATTGGTGGAACAAAAATACAGGATGCGCCGATATAGAAATAGTTGGTATAGAAATCCATCATCTCTTAGATGATCTATTATCTGATCTGTTAGATATGATATATATAAATCTTAAAAAAAAAATGGATCTTGTTCTGGAATCAAAAAAAGCTATTAAAACCGGATCTTCTATTGTGACTTGAACGAAACGCTTCTCCGTAGAGGAACGGAATAGCAATTTCTTCCTATGGCATATCTAGTAACAAGAAGATTCAATCGGAAATATCGACAAATTCGTGCGGAATCCAAAGAAATCAAATAAAAAAGAATGCACTGTTCCAATTTTATCTCTATCTAATTTTAATATCAGAATAGTGGATATACTCATGATTCGATGGGTTAGGTCCACTTACCTTTTTTTTGTTGATGTAAAATCTTTACAATGTAAAGGAGTTGATTAGAATATATAGAAAATAGGAATATTTGGAAATTCAAGAGATGGCTTATGATTATTCATTATAATAAAAATATAATATAAAAATATAATAAACAAATGTTCGACTTTTGTGAATAATTTCTGTAACTCATTAGAATAATAACTTAGTTAGATTTAGAATAAAATTCTACAGCTACAGTTGGTTACTTTTTTTTTTTTTCTTATATTACAAATAGAAACAATATCCATATTACCCGCTCAAATATGGATACTAAGATTGGAGTGTTATGAAAAAATATAAAGCCCCTTATCGGATTTGAACCGATGACTTACGCCTTACCATGGCGTTACTCTACCGCTGAGTTAAAAGGGCATTTTTTATTTAACTCCTGAATAATTCACTATTCGTTGTATGCATATACATATATATTATATATATGTTACAATTCTATATATGTTACATAAGTACGTGTTAGATACATGTTATATACATAAGTACGTATAAGTACGTGCGCCTCATAGTGGCTAGTGGCCCATTCAATTCAGGAACGAGAATTTTTATTTACCTAGTGAGGTTTCTAATTTATATTTATTATTTCTAATTTATCAAATTATATATTTATCTATATTATCTATAATAATCTATAATATATATTTATCTATAAATTAGAAATAAAAAATTTAGAAATAATAAATATAAATTAGAAAATAAAAAATTAGAATATTTAGAATATATTAGAATATAGAAATAATAAAAATATATACAAATAGTAAAAATTATATAGATTATATTATCTAGAAAAGTTATCTATTATATCTATTATGTTAGATAGAAATTAGATATAATTATTATATTATATAGTAATATCAATTTAATATCAATTATAGTAATATCAGTAATATCAAAGGGTTGAAATTATGAATATGAAATAGTAAAAATGTCTGGATATCTATTATTTCAGTTCTATTCTGAGCAACGCAGGTCGCACTTTATCAAAATTTCTATTCAATGAAAAATGGAAAGAAGAACGACAATTTTATGATAATTTCTTTCATTCCTTTTATTTTAATTCCTTATTTTTGTATTTTCATTACTTATTTATCAGCATCATATAGATAAGATACCCAATTCGATAGCGGTGTAACAATTTCTGTGCTCAGGTTTACATATACTCATCATTTACATATACTCATCATTGCTGTTATAATTAAAATGGAGAAGGATTTTTTATTAAAAATAATCAATAACGACTAGTTATGTATCAATTTTGATTTCCGGATTTCCTTAGTAAGGAAAAACGAAACGATTTGAGAGTCAAACCCAACAATCGTTCCGAAATTCGCAATTAATAGCAATAGGTAAAGGTTCCAATTTGTCCTTCTTTTTTCTTTTGTGACTGAAATTTCTATTATATTTTTCCTTTCAATCGAAAAATACAAAATACAATAGAAAAAAATAAAAAAGAGGGGCAGTTTTTAAATATTGTGTTTTTTGAGATACTATACAATCAATCGAAGAGATGGATCCAACCCTCCACAAAAAAATAAGTTCAGAAATCCCCGCGAGGTGGAATTTTTTCATCTATTTCTATTTTGTATTGTTTTGGCGGCATGGCCGAGTGGTAAGGCGGGGGACTGCAAATCCTTTTTCCCCAGTTCAAATCCGGGTGCCGCCTGATTAACAAAAAAAAGACTAATAATTCTTTATTCTGTTCTGCTGATATAACTCAACGACTTATTCTCCATAATGAAGTATAAGTGTAGAAAGGTACTATTCATACTTGCTTGCTTGCTTGATTCTAAGTATCCGAAGGTTCTCTAAAAGAATCGAAACCTAGATTAAAGTAAATAAAGATTCGAGTGAAAGGGTTGTAAATACTTTGTTTGTATATAGAATGATGAGAGTCTCTGAATGATTGATTGAATGGATAATTTACTTTTTTGGTTTTTCATTTTTAGTGGATTTTTTGGATTGGTTTATCAATAAATCGTGTTGGGTCAGAACACCCTTTTTTTAACTCTTCACTATTACTATAGATTCCACTATTATTAGTGAGCAATAATGGAAAAATTTCTTCATAATTATAAAGATAGGGGACATAATTCACATGGATATAGTAAGTCTCGCTTGGGCTGCTTTAATGGTAGTCTTTACATTTTCCCTTTCACTCGTAGTATGGGGAAGAAGTGGACTCTAAAGGTACTACTAATTTAATTGAGTTGAGCAATCAAAAGGGATCTATTTTTTTATTGATCGTTCTCTAAAGTAGTAAAGCGTTTTTAACTATTCATTTTATTTTAAAATTTTAATAAAAAAAAACAAAGTTAATTAAAATAGTTCACTATAATAAAAATAAAAAATAAAATTTTATTTCAATTCATTTTGAATTTCAGTATCAGTAAATGAATTCAAATTGAAATAAAAATAAACTATTTGTATTTCGAAAATCATAAGGATGTATGTAAATGATAGGAAATTTGTTAGATTCCAACCAAATAAATTATTCCTAAACTTCGTATTTTGATGAAATAAAAGACTCTTACCAGAATTCTATCCAGAATTCTATATGGACAATGAGAAATAGCGGACCCCCTCCCCCTTTTTTTTTTATTCTATTTGTTTCCCTTGAATTATCTGTTAAGGGATCAATCATTAATCAATGTTTTCTTAATATTAATATATGTCCATAGCTTTTTTCTTTCATTGATTTGATTCTTTCGACATTCATAATTCCTATTTGAAATAATATCTAAGGAAATTAACTAATATAAGAAACCTAGGAATGAGAACCATAAGGGTAAGAGTTACCTTTCCATTTTTTCAGATTACTTGGATTCCATACCAATTTCATTTAAATAGATAAAGCAAAGAAATCGAATGGGGTACTTCTTCTATTACATATACGTAATTTGGAATTAAAATATTATAAAAATATTATATTTATATAATATTATATGAATAATATATGAATATCTTTTAATGAATATATTTTAGATTGATCTATATTAAAATGAAACCATAGAGTACAACTTTATATACTACCCTAACACGAATAAAAAAGAGTACGGTAGAAAGATTTATATATTTCTTTCTACCATTACCATACTATTGGATCTCATAGAATACCACTGATTCTAGCCCGCTCATGTCATTAAGACGCATAATTAGAATCTTTTTTTTTTTTCAATCATTAAGAATAAGTCATGTTTCAGTCAAATTAATCATTTTTACTTGGACTTTGACTTATTGTTTTTACATATATGATAAGTAAAAAACCAGTAGGAATTAGAATAAACAGTGCAGTAGCAATAAATGCGAGAATATTTACTTCCATAATCTCATTCTTTCTTTTTTTTTACTTCGCAATAACTCGGGATTTAATCCCATAGAGATGAAAAATCTTTCACCTGTAATGTAAATTCAATGATATGGAATCGGCTCAATATCATGAATAACAAACAATATCTGAGCTATCATATCAAATCAATTCTCAATTCATTGTCGAGAATTGAATAGTATACCATAGGAGGATCTTTTATCCATACCGAATTACAACTTTGATTAATGATCAAATCATTAATGTCAAAAATAAAACTCCTTTTTTTATTATTTCTAATTCTTTTCCACTCTTTCTTTTGTATAAGCTACCGGCTTCCTTGTACAATCATCTGATCAAGTATCATTTGATCTCTTTCCCCTTCCATTGTTTGTTTGGGTTTGTAACCAATGGAAGTGAAATGGAAAAACAGATTCTTAGTTTCCGGGAAGGAATCCTTGTTTTATTTTTATTATTTTTTTTTATTATTTTAATATAGAATTTTTAATATAGAATATAGAAATAGCCTCATTCATTGGATTAGTACTTGGACACATATAGAAAAAGTTCGATGTGCAATTTAAATGAGGTAAATTTTTTCAAATTCAAATTAATAATTGAGATTGTACCCAATTGTAAAAAGTAGTCTATGAAGATAACTAATTCATTTTGTATCATACAAAAATTTTTTGTTCACAACGAACATATAGTATTCCATTTCATTACAAGCTAAGTATGATATGTAATTCTGAATATGATTCTATCAACAACTGTACTAATTTATATATGTCTCTCTCCTATTAATCCTTAATTTCCTATTAATCCTTATTAGTTAAAGTAATGGAAATTTCCAGATTTTTTTGATGAGAAATGCGAAAAAGAAATAAATAAGGATCCCTTTTTGTTTTGGAATGAAATTTTGTCCCCTGTCCCCCTTTTCGTAGATTCGTAGAAAAAGAAGGCGTGATTTGAATATTTATTGGATGTGCCGGGACTGACGGGGCTCGAACCCGCAACTTCCGCCTTGACAGGGCGGTGCTCTCACCAATTGAACTACAATCCCAAGGAAATAAGGTATTGAGTATACCTATTTTTATGATTTCAGAAAAATCATATCACCGTGTTGTAACAGAGGCACGAGGATATAGGGATATACACCCAGATATGCACTTTAGTGAAAGCAACATGGATTATTAGAAATCCTTTCAGTAGTGTTAAATCAATAAAAAAATTTGTATTCCTCCATATTGGTCATTTATGAAAAAAAAAAAGGTATATATCCTTTCATGGTGGATCAGCAAATTTTTGGGCCGAGCTGGATTTGAACCAGCGTAGACATATTGCCAACGAATTTACAGTCCGTCCCCATTAACCACTCGGGCATCGACCCAGTGACGAATCAGGATCAACTTTCTTTCGAAGTATACCAGCCTGGGGGGAAATCAAGTTTCTCCACCCCCAGGGGAAGTCGAATCCCCGCTGCCTCCTTGAAAGAGAGATGTCCTTAAACCGCTAAACGATGGGGGCAGCGAAATTTGCGGCGATGTATTATGGGCCGCTAGACGCTAGGGTGTCAAAAGACTCGTTCCGACGGATCTTTTTATCCTCGCAGTAGCCATTTTTGTAACTAAAAAATGCCACAAAACAAAAAGGGTTAAGTGATCAAAAAACCCATTTTATTGAATTTTATTGATTAGTTGGTCTTTATCGCAAGGAAAATGCCCAATCGTAACGTTTCTTTTTCTGATATTCAGTAGGATTGGAATATGTAATATCATAATACATAATAATGGTAAAACTTGAATCACTTTGTTTTGCTATTCTATAACAAACCTGCCTAAGTCTAAGTGGCATTTATCAACCCCCTTTCATTTGTATCTGTTGCAAATTCTTGAGTATAGACTTGTATTTATTCTGCCATTGCTACGTGTTTCCTATTTTACGCATGTGGAGTTGGGTAAAATTTCATGTGATTCAGTAAACAGACTAGAAATTCCATCATTGATTGTTAGATCGATCCATAAGATTGGATGAAGAATGATCCAATAAATGAAATGGGATGTTTTCGTCGATAACGATAAGATAAATGGTAAATAAAAAATGCTACGGGATGGAAATTAGGGAATGGCCACAATACCAGGATTCAAGCAGATACAATTTGAAGGATTTTGCAGATTTCTTGATCAGGGCTTGACGGAAGAACTTTATAAGTTTCCAAAAATTGAAGATACAGATCAAGAAATTGAATTTGAATTATTGGTGGAAACATATCAATTGGTAGAACCATTAATAAAAGAAGGAGATGCTGTATATGAATCACTCACATATTCTTCTGCATTATATATATCCGCGGGATTAATTTTTAAAAACGGTACCGGTAGGGGGATGCAAGAACAAACCATTTTTATTGGAAACATTCCTCTAATGAATTCCCTGGCAACTTTTATAGTAAATGGAATATACAGAATTGTAATCAATCAAATAGTGCAAAGCCCTGGAATTTATTACCGAAAAGCATTGGACCATAACGGAATTTCGGTCTATATCGGCAGCATAATATCAGATTGGGGGGGAAGATTAGACTTAGAGATTGATAGAAAAGAAAGGATATGGGCTCGTGTGAGTCGGAAACAGAAAATATCTATTCTAGTTCTATTATCAGCTATGGGGTTGAATCTACGAGAAATTCTAGAGAATGTTTCCTACCCGGAAATTTTTTTGTCTTTCCTGAATGATAAGGAGAAAAAAAAAATTGGGTCAAAAGAAAATGCTATTTTGGAATTTTATCAAGAATTTGCTTGTGTAGGTGGGGATCCCGTACCAGTATTTTCGGAATCCTTATATAACGAATTACAAAATAAATTCTTTCAACAAAGATGTGAATTAGGAAGGATTGGTCGACGAAATATGAACCAGAGGTTAAATCTTGATATACCCCATACCAATACATTTTTGTTACCGCGAGATATATTGGCAGCGGCAGATCATTTGATTGGAATGAAATTTGGAATGGGTAAACTTGACGATATGAATGATTTGAAAAATAAGCGTATTCGGTCTGTAGGGGATCTCTTACAAGATCAATTCGGATTGGCTCTGATTCGTTTAGAAAATGTGGTTCGAGGAACTATATCGGGAGCAATTAAGCATAAATTGATACCAACTCCTCAGAATTTGGTACTTCCAACTCCACTAACAACCACTTATGAATCTTTTTTCGGCTTACACCCATTATCTCAAGTTTTGGATCAAACTAATCCATTGACACAAATAGTTCAGGGAAGAAAATTGAGTTGTTTGGGCCCGGGAGGATTGACAGGGCGAACTGCTAGTTTTCGGATACGAGATATCCATCCTAGTCACTATGGACGCATTTGCCCAGTCGATACGTCTGAAGGAATGAATGTTGGACTTATTGCAGCCTTCGCAATTCATGCCAGAGTTGATCAGTGGGGGTCTATAGAAACCCCATTTTATGGAATTCATGATATTGAGAGATTACAAATACAAAAGGGACAGCTGCTTTATTTATCACCAAGTAGAGATGAATACGTTGGGGTAACGTTCGAAAGTCTTTTGACGGTGAATACTAGTAGTCCGGAGGAACAAAATCTTCCGGCTCGATACCGTCAAGAATTCCTGAATCTTGCATGGGAACGGGTTCATATTCGAAATATTTTTCCTTGCCAATTTTTTTCTCTTGGAACTGCTCTCATTCCTTTTATCGAGCATAATGATGGGAATCGAGCTTTAATGAGCTCT